AGTTTGATGTGATGTTGTTGTTAGTTTGTGATGTAAGTTTTGTATTTTTATTTTGTTTTTATTTGCTTTTAATTGTGGGTGAAATAAGGAGGATGTGAAAGTGTTGTTGTTTGTTGTTGTTTGTTGTTGTGATTTGTTAGGTGAATGTCTGTTAAACGGTGTATGTTATTTTGTTTAGTGGAAGTTGTAGGTGGTTGTCATTTAATTTGTTAAATCAAAGATAAAAATACGATGCAAAATTGTTAACGTTTGTTTCATTGTAAATGGGTGTGAAATAGAGGAAAGTTAAATGCAAGCAAATGAATGATCGATGTTTGGAAAATGTAGGTAAATATCATATAAATTTAGTTGTTTATTTCGTTAAAATTGCAAAATAAAAATAAACGATAAAAAAATGGGGTAAAAATTTGAGTTTAGGTAACAATTCCTAGAAATTGGCTAAAAAAAAAGTATGTCCGGCAACCATGACACTATTAGCTACTATATAGGTAGCTGGGGGACCCACCATGAATGGGGTAAAAGTGCATCAGTACACGGGTATGCGACGACCTTATCCGACAAACCATGACGATTGATACATTACGGGCTCCGAGCCGTACGAATGTCATATGATGGACATGTCAAGAGGAAGATATCTCCTGCTACGCACTTGAAGGGCTTATTGAAGAGACCCCAAAAAGAAACCAAGTGTAGATGGTCGGGGATGCCGCGATTACGAGGTAGAGGGAGGAGTGTTCACCCCGACCAACTGCATCTGTGAAGAGCAAGAAGGTAGGAGTGGAGGAGTTTATGGCCCTGAAATAGGAACCAGAGGCACAAAAGAGCAAGTTGGGCGAGGGTGTAGGGGGAAAGTATGGCCTTGAAGCTGGTCGCTGAGGGTTTAAACCTACGTCGAGTGACGCGGGTAGCGTGAGAAACACGATTAATAGATAACCAGGTCCTCTGGCTTGGGAGTACTTGAAGGCTGTTGGAAGGGAATTGGACCTAGGAGGTGGGCGAAACGTATGGACTTCGGGAATTCATTAGTGTACTAGGATATTCCTCGTTCACGAGCGTGTGGGTTGGTATGCACAGGTAAACACTCTCGATCTTGGGCGACGCTTGTCCCATGACATCGGGTAGGATCACTTGGGTTAGTTGTACCTGAAATAGGAATGTGCCTAGAAGGGGTATTGCCCGGTGTGCATTGATATGGGCTATAATATGTGAGTTTAGTTAGGACTAGCATTACTTAGTATTTGGATTATCCTACATTAACATGATGTCTGATGTGGACAAGAATTGTATGCAAAGTAATACATACCCAAATAAGCCATGTAAAAACATGGGGGGGTAGGGGGGGTAGCTGGAGAGTTCCTATAGTTAAATTTTAATAACGGTGGTTTTTCAGGCCATAGATCTTGGAGAAAGTCCGAGTAGGAATTTATGATAAATTTCGTTCTATTAATAAGCCTGTTATTCGTCTTAGGTGGATTAGCGGTTGCGTCTAATCCTTCTCCTTATTATGGGGTGGTAGGTTTGGTTCTGGCTTCTATTGCGGGATGTGGATGGTTGGTAAGTTTAGGGGTTTCTTTCGTGTCTTTGGTTTTAGTGCTAGTGTATTTAGGGGGAATGTTAGTAGTGTTTGTTTATTCGGTGTCACTGGCAGCGGATCCTTATCCGGAGGCTTGGGGGGATTGACGGGTTATTGGTTATGGCCTGGGAATGGGACTGGTTGTTGTTGTGGGGGTGGTTGTATGAGGGGTTTCTGAGGTGTCTATGGAAGTGGAAACAGTGAATAATATGGGATTGTCCTGGGTTCGTTCAGATTTTGGCGGCGCGGCCGAATTTTACTCACTAGGGGCGGGGCTGTTTTTAATTGCTGGGTGGGGTTTACTGCTGACTTTATTTGTGGTTTTAGAGCTTGTGCGGGGGTTATCTCGGGGGGCAATTCGGGCGGTTTAGGTCAGTGGTCAGAGAGTAGTTTAGTTGAAAATGCCAGCTTTGGGAGTTGGTGATAAAGGTTCGACTCCTTTCTTTCTGACATTGGAGAAACTCTAAGAAGGGGTTTAATCTTCAATCTTTGGCTTACAAGACCAATGTTTTTATAAACTATTAGAGTTTGTTAGGGCTATATTAGAGTTTGAGTATTTTGTTTTCTAGTACACTTACGATGGGGAATAGGACTAGGATGATCGTGAAGTAGGAGAGTGAGGCTAATTGTCCGATAATGATGAATGGGTGTTCGACTGGTTGGCTACCAACTCATGTTAAAACTAGGAGGTTGGCTACTAGGGCTCAAAATAGGATTTGTGATAGGGGTCGGAAGGTTATTGAGCGTAGTTTGGATGTGTGAAGTAGTGGAATGAGGAATAGGACTAGGACAGAGGCGGCAAGGGCTAGGACTCCCCCTAGTTTGTTTGGGATGGATCGTAGGATGGCGTATGCAAATAGGAAGTATCATTCGGGTTTGATGTGTGGTGGGGTAGCCAGAGGGTTGGCTGGTGTGAAGTTTTCTGGGTCTCCTAGTAAGTTTGGAGAGAATAGTGCTAGGGAAGCTAGTGAGATGAATATTAGTGCGAATCCTAGAATGTCTTTGATGGAGTAGTATGGATGGAATGGGATTTTGTCACAGTCTGATGGGATTCCAAGAGGGTTGTTTGAGCCTGTTTCGTGCAGGAATGTAAGGTGGACTAGCGTTAGTCCTGCAATTACGAATGGAAGAAGGAAGTGTAGGGCAAAGAATCGGGTTAGTGTTGGATTGTCTACTGAGAATCCTCCTCAAAGTCATTCTACCAGGGTTTGGCCGATGTATGGGATTGCTGAGAATAGGTTAGTGATGACTGTAGCTCCTCAGAATGACATTTGGCCTCAGGGTAGGACGTATCCGACGAAGGCAGTTGCTATTAGAGTTAGAAGTAGGATTACTCCAACGTTTCAAGTTTCTTTATTCAGGTATGAGCCGTAGTAGATTCCTCGGCCGATGTGTAGGTAGATGCAGATGAAGAAGAAGGAGGCCCCGTTTGCGTGTAGGTTTCGGATTAGTCATCCGAATTGGACGTTTCGGCATATGTGGGCTACTGAAGAAAAGGCTAGTGAGGTGTCTGCTGTGTAGTGCATGGCTAGTAGGAGGCCTGTGATGATTTGTGTGACCAGGCAGATTCCTAGGAGAGATCCGAAGTTTCATCAAGAAGAGATGTTTGATGGAGTAGGAAGGTCGATTAAAGAATCGTTGATGATTTTTAGTAGAGGGTGATTTTTACGTAGGTTGGGGGCCATTGGGTTATCTGTTAGAGGATATGAGGATAATAAAGATAGATAGGGCGAATGATCCTAGGTAGGCTTTGATTAGGCCAGTGTGGAAGGTAGTGGCTGTTTTTGATGCTATAATTTGTAGGTTAGCTAGGCCTTCTGGTCCTAGTGTTTTGTATCAGGATAGGTCGATTAAATGTGAGGCAATGTTTTGGCCTCCACTGAGTAGTTTTGTTGTGGCGAGGCGATGTACTAGTGGGTTGAAGTATCCTAGTCCTATGGAGAAGTTTGAGAAGGCGTTTTGTTTGGGTAGAATTAGGGCTTGGGCTGTTTTTGATAGTTCTAGAGCTAGGGCGATTCCTAGAAGTGTAATTACGAGGGCTGTGATTTTAATGTAAAGTGGTATTGTTATTGTGGGGGTATTTGTAGGGGGGATGTATGAGGTGATTAGGAATCCTACTGTAATGCTACCTAATGCGAGGCGAGTGATTGGGGAGAGGATTGCAGGGTTGTTTTCGTTTATAGGGGTGAGGGGAGGGATGCGAACGAATCCTGTTTGGACTAGTAGGGTCATTCGTGTTGTGTACACAGCAGTGAATGATGTGGCTAGGAGGGTTAATAGGAGGGCTCAGGTATTTAAGTAGGAAGTGTTGAGGCTTTCAATGATTTGATCTTTTGAGTAGAATCCTGCTAAAAATGGTATTCCTATTAGAGCTAGGTTTCCGATGGTTAGGCATGATGTTGTAGTTGGTAATATTTTTTGTAGTCCTCCTATTTTTCGGATATCTTGTTCGCCGTTAAGATTGTGGATAATAGATCCGGAGCAGAGGAATAGCATGGCTTTGAAGAATGCGTGAGTTGAGATATGTAGGAAGGCTAGTTGGGGTAGGTTTAATCCAATGGTAACTATTATTAGGCCTAGTTGGCTTGATGTGGAGAAGGCAATGATTTTTTTGATATCGTTCTGGGTTAGGGCGCATGTAGCTGCAAATAGAGTGGAAAGGGCTCCAAGGCAGAGACATAGGGTTAGGACGGTAGGGTTGTTGTGGAATAATGGGTGAGTTCGGATGAGTAGGAAGATTCCGGCTACTACTATTGTGCTGGAGTGAAGTAGGGCTGATACGGGGGTGGGCCCTTCTATAGCTGCTGGGAGTCATGGATGTAATCCAAATTGGGCGGATTTGCCAGTTGCAGCTAGGACTAACCCTAGGAGGGGGAGAGTGGGGATTTGATTTGGTGAGGAGATTTGTTGGATTTCTCATGTGTTTATAGTGCAGGCAAGTCATGCTATGCATAGGATAAGTCCTACGTCTCCTACTCGATTGTATAATACAGCTTGTAGGGCAGCGGTGTTGGCTTCTGCTCGGCCATGTCATCAGCTGATTAGGAGGAAGGATATGATTCCTACTCCTTCTCATCCGATAAATAGTAAGAATAGGTTGTTAGAGATAATTAGGATGAGTATCGCGATTAGGAAGAATAGGAGGTAGGTGAAAAATTTTGTGATGTAGGGGTCTGAGGCTATGTATCATGTTGCGAATTGCAGGATAGATCAGGAGACGAATAGAGCAATAGGGAAGAAGGTTAGTGAGTAGAAGTCTATTTTTAGGCTGATAGGGATTTTAAAGTTTATAATGAATTTTCATTCTCAAAGTGAGGTTAAGCTTTCTGTCCCTGAATGGATGTAGATGGTTATAGGGATTAGACTGATCAGGAAGGAAGTTTTGACAGTGTTTGTGATAGTGGTTGGGGTGTTTTTAAGGCTATTTGAGAGCAAAGGGAAGATGATGGGTGTGGAGAGGGTTGCTAGGGTGAGTATTATGAATGTGTTTAGGACTAGTGATTGGTCCATTACTTTCACTTGGATTTGCACCAAGATGACTGGTTCCTAAGACCATTGGATTACTGTTATCCTTTGAAAGTAAGGGGGCTGAGGTTTTAGGCTCAGATGCGAGAGTTAGCAGTTCTTGCTGGTTAAACCACCCCTCGGCAGGTAAGAAGAGTTTAACTTCTATTTTTAGAATCACAATCTAATGTTTTGGTTAAAACTATACTTGCATATGGGTACTCCTGAGATGAGTTCGGGTTTGAAGATGAGTAGGATTATAGGGATTATGTGGAGGGTTATTAGGAGGTGCTCTCGTGTAGTTGAATTTTGGATTGAGGTGATGTGGGAGGGGAGAGTTCCTCGTTGTGTCATTATTAGTATGTATAGAGTGTAGGAAGCGGTCAGGAGAATTGCAGTTCCTGTTAGGATGATTGTTAGTGAAGATCAGTTGAATAGGGCGATTACGATAGTTAGTTCTGCTATAAGATTGGTTGTTGGTGGTAATGCTATGTTTGTTAGGTTGGCCAGTAATCATCAGATGGCCATGAGTGGTAGGAGTGGTTGGAGACCTCGTGTAAGGAGGAGGATTCGGCTGTGGGTTCGTTCGTAATTTGTGTTGGCGAGGCAGAATAGTATTGAGGAGGTTAGTCCGTGGGAGATTATTAGGATTATTGCACCTGAGATAGCTCATTGGGTTTGGATTATGGATGCAGCAATGACTAGGCCTATGTGGCTGACAGAGGAGTAGGCGATTAATGCTTTTAGGTCGATTTGTCGTAGGCAGATTGCGCTTGTTATTAATGCCCCTCATAGTGCTAGGGTGATGAAGGGGTAGTGTAGGTTGTTTAGTGCAGGGTTGATTAGGATGGTGATGCGGATGATTCCGTATCCTCCTAGTTTTAGGAGTAGGGCAGCTAGTAGCATGGACCCGGCGATTGGGGCTTCTACGTGGGCTTTTGGCAGTCATAGGTGAAGGCCATATAATGGGGATTTTACTATGAAGGCTAGTAGTAGGGCTATGCTAGAGACTAGACCTGATCATGAAGTTGTGACTGTTGGGGGAGTAAGTTTTAGTATTGGCAGGTATAGTGTACCAATTTGGTTTTGTAGGTGTAGGATGGCGATTAATAGGGGGAGTGAGCTGGCAAGTGTGTAGAATAATAGGTAGATGCCTGCGCTTAATCGTTCTGGTTGGTTTCCTCATCGTGTAATGAGGATTAAGGTTGGGATGAGGGTAGCTTCGAACGTGATGTAGAATAGTATTAGTTCTGAGGCTGAGAAGGCTAGGAGAATGAATGGTTGGGCTAGGATTATTGTTGTTATGAAGATTCGTTTTCGTACAATTGGTTCTTGTTCTAGGTGGTTTTGGCTTGCTATGATCATGAGCGGTAGCAGTCAGCACGATAGAACTAGTAGGGGTGAGGAGATTTGGTCTACTGAGGTTCATGGGGTTAGACTTTTGCCTGGGTAGTATGTGGGGACCAGTCATTGTAGGCTAACAGTGGCAATTAGTAGGCTGTGTATTGTAGTATTAGTTCATAGGTGTTTGCTTGGTGATAGGATGGTAAGGGGTAGTAGTATAATGGTTGGGATGAGGATTTTTAGCATTGTAGTAGGTTAAAGTTGTGTAGGTGGTCTGAGCCGTGGGTCCGGGTAGAGGCGACTAGCAGTGCTAGTCCGGCTCCTGCTTCGCAGGCAGAGAATGCTAGTATTAGGATGGATAGTAAAGTGTGGGAAGATGCTTGGGTTTGGATTGGTCACATGGAGAGGGCGATGTACATGGATAGCATTATCCCTTCTAGGCATAGTAGAGCTGAGATTAAATGGGTCCGGTGGAAGGCTAGGCCTAGGCCGCACAGGGTGAAGGCTGAGTAGAAGCTTAGATGTAGGGCGGACATCAAGAAAGTCATAGGATGTAAGCTATGATCTGTTGAGTCGAAATCAACTGTCTTAATTAGACTAACTTTCTTTATTCTGCTCATTCTAGTCCTCCTTGGGCTCATTCGTAGATTAGACCTAAGGTGAGTAGGAGAATTAGGATGGAAGTTCATATTAGTGTCGTGGTAGGGGTTTGTAGTTGGATGGCTCATGGAAGGGGTAGGAGAAGGGCAATTTCTAGGTCGAAAAGTAAAAATAGAATCGCTACTAGGAAGAATCGAATTGAAAATGGCAGCCGGGCGGACCCTAGTGGGTCAAAGCCGCATTCGTAGGGTGATAGTTTCTCTGAGTCAGGGTTTATTTGGGCTAGTCAAAAATTTAATGCGGTTAGGATAATACTCAGAGTTAGGGATAGGAGAATTATGAATAGAATTATATTCATTACTCTTCTCTGGGTTTAAACCAGATTCTAAGGATTGGAAGTCGATTGTAATTAATATACTAGAAGAGTAAGATCCTCATCAGTAGATGGTAATATAGAGGAATAGTCATACTACATCTACGAAGTGTCAGTATCAGGCTGCTGCTTCGAAACCAAAGTGGTGTTTAGGTGTGAAGTGGTATTTGATTAGGCGTAGGAGGCATACTAAGAGGAATGTAGAGCCGATGATTACGTGTAGGCCGTGGAATCCAGTTGCTACGAAGAAAGTTGATCCGTAGACTCCGTCAGCAATGGAGAATGGGGCTTCATAGTATTCTATAGCTTGTAGGGCTGTGAAGTAGAAGCCTAGGAGTACTGTTAGTGCTAGGGCTTGGATTCCTTGTTTTCGGTTGGCTTCTATGATGCTGTGGTGGGCTCATGTAACTGTAACACCTGAGGCTAGTAGGATAGCAGTGTTTAGTAGGGGTACGTCTATTGGGTTTAGGGGTTGGATTCCTACTGGTGGTCATTGTCCTCCGAGCTCTGGAGTTGGGGCCAGGCTGGAGTGGAAGAATGCTCAGAAGAATCCTAGGAAGAAGAAGGCTTCTGATGTAATGAATAGGACTATTCCGTAGCGTAGACCTTTTTGTACTATTGGTGTGTGGTGGCCTTGGAAGGTGCTTTCTCGTACAATATCTCGTCATCATTGGAATATTACTAGGGCGGTGGATGTTAAGCCTATGATGAGTAGGTAGGGGGAGTTATAGTGGAATCACATGGTTAGACCGGATGTGGTAAGGAGAGCAGCGGTTGCTCCTAAGATTGGTCATGGGCTTGGGTCGACTATGTGGAAGGAGTGTGCTTGGTGAGCCATTGAGGTTAGATATTTTCTTGTAGGTATAGACTTAGTAGTAGGACGAACACGTAGGCCTGAATTATAGCTACTGCTACTTCTAGGATTGTTAGTAGGAATAGAACTAATAGTGTGAGTAGGGAGACTACGGGCATGGTTGATAGTAGGGTGGTTGTAGCAGTAGAAATGAGTTGGATGAGAAGGTGGCCTGCCGTAAGGTTAGCTGTTAGGCGTACTCCTAGTGCTAAAGGGCGGATTAGAAGGCTGGTTGTTTCAATTAGAATTAAGGCCGGGATTAGTGGTGTTGGTGTCCCTTCTGGTAGTAGGTGGCCTAGTGAGGCTGATGGTTGGTTTCGTAGTCCTGTGAGTAGTGTGGCAAGTCATAGGGGGAAGGCCAGGGCTAGATTTATGGATAGTTGGGTGGTGGGGGTGAATGTGTAGGGTAGTAGACCTAGAAGGTTGATTAATAGTAAGAAGACTATTAATGATGTTAGGATTAGGGCTCATTTGTGGCCTTTTTTATTTAGGGGGATTATTAATTGTTTTGTGATTAGGTTGACGAGTCATAATTGTAGGGTTGAAAGTCGGTTGGTGATCCATCGGTTGCTTAGTGATGGGATTAGTAGGGCTGGGAATGTTAGTGAGATTAGGATTAATGGGATTCCTAATAGTGATGGGCTTGAGAATTGGTCAAAAAAGCTTAGGTTCATGGTCAGGTTCAAGGAGTAGTGGTTGTAGTTGTGGGGGTCTTATTGGATGGGGGGTTTGTGGAGATGAAAGATAGGAGTTTTGGTTGGATAATTATGGAGTAGGTGAGTCATGAAGTTAACATGATAAAAAATCATGGGCCAGGGTTTAGTTGGGGCATGCCATTAAGGGGGGTGTGTATCCCCCTCTCTCTAGCTTAAAAGGCTAGTGCTGATCCATAGCTTCTTAATGATTGGGAAGACAGTAGGGAAGATCAGCTTTCGAAGTTGGCAAGTGGGGCTGATTCTACTACAATTGGCATGAAACTGTGGTTGGCTCCGCAGATCTCTGAGCACTGGCCGTAGAAGACTCCAGGTCGGTTGGCAGTGAATGAGGTCTGGTTGAGTCGTCCTGGGATAGCGTCAGTTTTGACACCAAGGCTTGGGACGGCTCATGAGTGAAGTACGTCGTCGGCAGTTACAATGACTCGGATTGATGACTCTATTGGGACTACTACGCGATGGTCTACTTCTAGAAGTCGGAAGTGTCCTAGTGGTAGGTCTGTGGTTGGTGTTATGTATGAGTCGAATGTCAGATCTTTGAAGTCTGTGTACTCGTAGGATCAGTATCATTGATGTCCGATGGCTTTTAGTGTTATGTCTGGCTCGTTGACTTCGTCCATCATGTACAGGATTTGTAGGGATGGTAGGGCGAGTATGATTAGGACGATTGCAGGTAGGATTGTTCACACGAGTTCAATTTCTTGTGCGTTGACTGTGCTTGATGATAGTTTTTCGGTTAGTATTAGGGTTAGGAGGTATAGGACTAGGGTGCAGATAGCTAGGGCTGTTATTAGAGCGTGATCGTGGAATTTTACGAGTTCTTCTATGATGGGAGATGAAGCGTCTTGGAATCCGAATTGTGAGTGGTTGGCCATGGTTAGGTACTGAGGTGTGCCGGGGTTTCACCTGCAATTTAGCCTTGACAAGGCTATGTAATGGTTTTACTAACACCTCTAATGAGAAAGAAGCATAAGTGGTGTGTATGCGGTTGGCTTGAAACCAACATATGAGGGTTCGACTCCTTCCTTTCTTGTACTTGGACGAAAGCGGGCTCTTCGAAGGTGTGGTATGGGGGTGGGCAGCCGTGGATTCATTCAACGTTTGTGCTAATTAGTTCTGGTCGGATGACTTTACGTTTGGATGCGAAAGCTTCTCAGATGATAAAGATTAGTATGATTACGGCTGTGAGGGAGATTAGTGAGCCTACTGAGGAGATAGTGTTTCATAGTGTGTAGGCGTCTGGGTAGTCTGAGTATCGTCGTGGTATTCCGGCTAGGCCTAGGAAGTGTTGTGGGAAGAATGTCAGGTTTACTCCGATAAACATTACTCCGAAGTGGATTTTGGCTCATGTTGAGTGTAGAGTGTATCCAGTGAATAGAGGGAATCAGTGGGTGAAGCCTGCTAGGATTGCAAATACTGCTCCTATGGATAGGACGTAGTGGAAGTGTGCTACTACGTAGTAGGTATCGTGCAGGGCGATATCTAATGATGAGTTTGCAAGAACGATTCCTGTTAGCCCTCCAATAGTGAATAGGAAGATGAAGCCTAGGGCTCATAGCATTGGTGGGTCTCATTTGATTGTTCCTCCGTGTAGTGTTGCTAGTCAGCTAAATACTTTGATTCCAGTTGGAATGGCAATAATTATAGTGGCGGATGTGAAGTATGCTCGAGTATCTACGTCTATTCCTACTGTGAACATGTGGTGAGCTCAGACGATGAATCCTAGGAATCCGATAGATAGCATAGCTCATACTATTCCTATGTAGCCGAATGGTTCTTTTTTCCCTGCGTAGTATGCTACGACGTGGGAGATAATTCCGAATCCTGGGAGAATGAGGATATAGACTTCTGGGTGTCCGAAGAATCAGAACAGGTGTTGGTATAGTACTGGGTCTCCTCCTCCTGCTGGGTCGAAGAATGTGGTATTTAGGTTGCGGTCTGTGAGTAGCATGGTGATTCCGGCAGCGAGTACGGGTAGGGAAAGGAGGAGCAGTACTGCGGTAATTAGCACGGATCATACAAATAGGGGTGTTTGGTATTGTGACAGGGCAGGCGGTTTCATGTTAATTGCTGTTGTGATGAAGTTAATTGCTCCGAGGATGGAGGAGATACCTGCTAGGTGTAGGGAGAAGATGGCCAGGTCAACTGAGGCTCCGGCATGGGCTAGGTTGCCGGCTAGTGGTGGGTAAACAGTTCATCCTGTTCCTGCTCCTGCTTCTACTGTTGAGGAAGCTAGAAGAAGTAGGAATGATGGAGGAAGTAGTCAGAAGCTTATGTTGTTTATTCGTGGGAATGCTATGTCTGGGGCTCCGATTATTAGGGGGACTAGTCAGTTGCCAAATCCTCCAATTATAATAGGTATAACTATGAAGAAGATTATTACAAAGGCATGGGCTGTAACTACTACATTGTAGATTTGGTCGTCTCCTAGTAGAGCGCCTGGTTGGCCTAGTTCTGCTCGAATGAGAAGGCTTAGGGCGGTACCTACTATTCCGGCTCATGCGCCGAAGATTAGGTACAGAGTGCCAATATCTTTGTGGTTGGTTGAGAATAATCATCGGTTAATGAAAGTCACAGGTAAGATGGCTGAGTGTTTAAGCGTTAGGCTGTAGTCCTTTTTACAGAGGTTTAATTCCTCTTCTTATCGGCTCTGTAGTGAAGTTCATAGTGAGTTGCAAGCTCATTGATGCGCATTAATCGTGTGCCAGGGTCTATTAGGCAGAAGCCTGTTGGTTTAGGGCATATAGCTGTTAACTATAGTTTCATGGGATCAAAGCCCATCTGTCTAGGTTTGTAAAGTCCTAGCTTAATTAAAGCACCTGAGTTGCATTCAGGAGATGTAGGGTAATATCTTACGGACTTTAACAGAAACTAAGAGGGTTTAACTCTTGTCTAAGGCTTTGAAGGCCTTCGGTTTATGTTATCCTAAGCTTCTTTTAAATGATTGAGGCAATCATGGGGGAAATCGGGAGGAGTACGATAGACAGGGTAGTCAGGATGGCGATTGAGGTGTTAACTGGTTTGTTAATATGTCATTGTTTTATGTGGTTTGTAGTGTGAGGGGGCAGTGTGATTGTTGCACAGTATGCTAGTCGTAGATAGAAGAACAGGCCTAGTAGGGACAATAGTGAGATAATTACGGCTGTTGGAGCTATGTCCTGTTTGGTTAACTCTTGAATAATGAGTCACTTCGGGAGGAACCCTGTCAGGGGGGGCAGGCCGGCTAAAGAAAGTAGTGTCAGTAGGAGGATTGTGCTAAGTGAAGGTGTTTTTGTTCATGAGGTCATTAGTGTGGATAGTTTTAGGACTTTTATTGAGTTGAAGGTCAGGAATACGGCTGCGGTAATTAGAGTATATAGGTAGAAGTTAATTAGGGTGAGTTTTGGGTTGTAGATGATGATGATAGCCATTCATCCTAGGTGAGAGATGGAGGAGAAAGCCATGATTTTGCGAATTTGTGTTTGATTTAGGCCTATTCATCCTCCTAGGGCTGCGGAAAGGATGGCCATTGTGGTTAGTAGGGTTGGGTTAAGTGAGTGGGAGGTTATATATAGTAGGGTGATTGGTGGAAATTTTATGGCTGTTGATAGGAGAAGACCAGTGGTTAGGGAGGATCCTTGTAAGACTTCTGGGAATCAAAAGTGGAATGGCACTAGGCCTAGTTTTATTGAAATAGCTGCTGTTAGAATTAGGGAGGATGTTGGGTGGGTTAGTTGGGTGACGTCTCATTGCCCAGTACATCAGGCATTGATCATACTGGAGAATAGTACTAGGGTGGAGGCAGTTGCTTGTACTAGAAAGTATTTAGTTGCAGCTTCGATGGCTCGGGGGTGGTGAGATTTTGAAATTAGGGGTAAAACGGCGAGTGTGTTAATTTCGAGGCCGGCCCAGGCCATCACCCAGTGGTTGCTTGTGATTGTGATAGTTGACCCTAGAATAAGACTAGTGATGAAAATTAATTTTGCTTGGGGGTTCATTAGTAGGGGAAGGGGTTAAACCATCATTTTCGGGGTATGGGCCCGATAGCTTACTTAGCTGACCCTACTAGAAAATAATATAAAGGAAGTATGGAGGGTTTTGATCTCTTCTGTGCAGGTTCAATTCCTGCTTTTCTAAGCGCTAGGAAATGAGAGGACTGGTATACCTCTATGTTCACTTTATCACAGTGACCCTTTAGTGTCTTCAGGCACATTTCCTGGGGGTGTGTCCTATAGGTAGGGTGGAAGGCCCGCGTAGCAAATTGGCATACTTGTGTGTCATAGGCATAGGGCAAGAGTGAGTGGTAGGAAGTTTTTTCATAGAAGGTGCATGAGCTGATCGTATCGGAACCGTGGGTATGAGGCACGGACCCATAGGAAACCTGCGGATAGTAGTAGTGTTTTTGTGGCTAGGATTATTGGGAATAGTTCTTGGGGTGGGTTGAGCAGGCTTGGGTTAAAGAATAGGATGGCAGTTAATATGTTTATTAGTATGATGTTGGCGTATTCAGCTAAGAAGAATAGGGCGAAGGGTCCGGCTGCGTATTCTACGTTAAACCCTGATACTAGCTCTGATTCGCCTTCCGTGAGGTCGAATGGAGCACGGTTTGTCTCGGCTAGCGTAGATACATATCACATTATGGCTAGTGGTCAGCAGGAGAAAATCAGATAGAGGGGTTCTTGAGCGATTGCTAGAGTGCTTAGGGTATAGCTCCCGGTGAGTAGGATTACAGATAGTAGGATAATTGCTAGGGTTACTTCATATGAGATGGTTTGGGCTACTGCTCGTAGTGCACCGATTAGGGCATATTTAGAGTTAGAGGCCCATCCAGATCATAAGATGGAGTAGACTGCTAGACTGGACATGGCTAGTATAAATAGTAGTCCTAGGTTAAGATCTGCCAGGGAGAATGGAATGGGTAGTGGGGTTCAGATGGAAATTGCTAGGAGAAGAGCTAGTATTGGAGTGGTAATAAATAGAATTGGGGAAGATGTTGAAGGGCGGATTGGCTCTTTAATGAATAGTTTGATTCCATCTGCTAGGGGTTGGAGTAATCCAAATGGTCCTACAACGTTAGGTCCTTTTCGTCCTTGTATGTAGCTTAGGATTTTGCGTTCTACTAGGGTCAGGAAGGCTACGGCAATTAGGATTGGGATGGCGTAGGAGAGTGCTATGATTAGGTTAATTAGGATGGGGTAGTCAGTCATGTTTGGAGTGAAAGCTAGGGAGAGGATTTGAACCTCTGATTTAAAGGACTTAAGCCTTTTGCATTTTCCGAGCTCTGCCACGCTAGCTTGTCCTTTTCTAGGACGTAGTTGTGGTGTGATAGCCTTTTGTAATTTAGTTGAATTCATTACTTAAAGCGGAGGCTTGCCTGTGGTATTGGCCTCACTTTTCCTATCCTTTCGTACTGGGAAGAGTTCATCATAGATAGAAACCGACCTGGATTGCTCCGGTCTGAACTCAGATCACGTAGGACTATTAATCGTTGAACAAACGAACCCTTAGTAGCGGCTGCACCACTAGGATGTCCTGATCCAACATCGAGGTCGTAAACCTCCCCGTCGATACGGACTCTCGGAGGAGATTGCGCTGTTATCCCTGGGGTAGCTTGGTCCATTGATCAATTATATTGGGTCTGGTTGCTATTAGCACGTTGAGAGGTCGCTCTCAGTCTGGAGGTGTGGTCCAGTATTTGGAGGATTTGTTTTTCTCCAAGGTCGCCCCAACCGAAAAATGCAGGCCAATAACCTATAAATGCGTGAACCCAGTGGGATTGAATGTGTTCTAGGGTGGCTGCTGATTTTTAAGTTCCACAGGGTCTTCTCGTCTTATGTTGTTATCCCTGCTTTCGCACAGGGAGATCAATTTCACCGATCGCCTGTAAGAGACAGTTAAGACCTCGTTTAGCCATTCATACAGGCCTCGATTTATGAGGCAATTGATTGCGCTACCTTTGCACGGTTAGGATACCGCGGCCGTTTAACACTAAGTCACCGGGCAGGCATCACCTTCAATACTTGTTCGTTGTTTGCTGAAGGCTATGTTTTTGGTAAACAGTCGGGCCTTGACGTGTTTGCCTAGTTCCTTTTACAGGTTTTAATCTTTCTTAGTGGACGCTCCTCTGTCGGGTTAACAATGTACCTGATACTCTGCTTGTTTGATTAGTCGTATCTTGGTGATTTGTTAATAATGTCCGGATGTAAGCTTGCGTCATAAGAGGGAGGACCCTGGTTACTCATTCTAGCATTAATTCTCCTATTTACGTATAGGTTGGCCTGTTAGTGATGAGGGAGTCGTAAAGTTTATATATTTTTAAAGTACGGAGCTTTAACGCACTCTTTATTGATGGCTGCTTGAGGGCCCACAATCAAATCGTCATAGGTTACTTATCCGCTCGTAGAGATTGTATTCTTTTTTAAAGGAGCTGTACCCCCTTTAAATTGCCCTTAATTCGCTTCATTAGGGTTTCGTGAGTTTTCCTTGGAGAAGAATTAAGAGTGAACTAAGATTCGTTTCACAGGCAACCAGCTATCACCCAGCTCGATTGGCTTTTCACCTCTACTAGCAAGTCATCCCACTCTTTTGCAACAGAGACGGGTTCGCTCAATAATAGCTGCTCACAAGTAGCTCGCTTGGGTTTCGGGAGGGCAAACTTAAACTCATTTTGCTTGGTTTTTCTTGCTAGACCATGATGCAAAAGGTACAAGGGTTGATCTTTGCTGTTTATAGCTTGGCTTTTCACTGCTATTTCATCTTTCCCTTACGGTACGTGATCTCTATCGCGCCAATGGATGTCTTTTCTATCGCCTATACTAAGACTAGTAAATGCTTTAGTTTGGTGTATGGGGAGTAGCTTTGTTATTCCAGGTCATGTCTGTTGGGCTAGAATTTGGCATCAAGACGATCTGATATTAACAGATATCTTTCAGGTGTAAGCTGAATGCTTTTGTTAAAGCTACGTCTTGGTAGTCTAAGTGCACCTTCCGGTACACTTACCTTGTTACGACTTACCTCATCTTTAGCTGAATGGCGTATTAATGTATTTTAGTTTGGTCGCTTGCGAGGAGGGTGACGGGCGGTATGTACGTGCCCCAGAGCCGGCTTAAAGAGGGCTTGATTATCCCACTTTACTGCTAAATCCGCCTTCTAAAGACTATTTCATGTCTTTTTGCCGTAATGTTCTAATCTAGAAAATGTAGCCCATTGCTTCCATCCCATAGGCTATACCTTGACCTGTCTTATTAGCGTAGAGGCTATTGCGCTCACTGTTGAACCGTCAGGGAGGGTGAGCTGGCGACGGCGGTATATAGGCTGACTTTGCAAGAGATGGTTAGGTATATCGTGGATCATCGATTATAGAACAGGCTCCTCTAGGTGGGTTTGGGACACCGCCAAGTCCTTAGAGTTTTAAGCGTTTGTGCTCGTAGTTCTCGGGCGGATACTCAAGTAGGTCAGAGTATCAAGATTTAGGGCCAGGCATAGTGGGGTATCTAATCCCAGTTTGGGCCCTGGCTTTCGTGGATTTCAATTAATCGTTAGACTAAGATCTTCTTTAATAGTTGGTCTTATGAGCATCTTGGGCTTATTACAGCTTAGTTGCTTTTTAATCTTAGTTACTTAGATAACATGCTACCACCCTTTACGCCGTCATGTAAAGTTAATTTGGACCTCCTGTATGACCGCGGTGGCTGGCACAGGATTTACCGGTCCTAAGTTGCTATGACTAAGTCAAGTTTACACTCATTGCTTAATATTAATTACTGCTGAGAACCCGTGGGGGCGTGGCAAGTGCAAGGCGTCTTGGGCTACAAATGGAGTGTGCCTGATACCCGCTCCTATCGACTTTGGTTAACAAAGGGTGCCTAGGGCATTTACACTGGAATGCGGATACTTGCATGTATATGTCTAGCAAAAACCAACAGTAAGGTTAGGACTAAGTCTTTTGTCCATGGGTGTTTGTGGCAGCCATCTTGACATCTTCAGTGTCATGCTTTATTATAAGCTACATGGAC